GCTTACTGTCTGCTGCTGATTCAACACACTTCCACTGGAGTGTCCGAGTAGATACTGTTATTTTCTCTCGAACCATAATAATATTATTTGATCAGATCATTGAATCATTTATTTCTCTTGTTTCTCTTGCTATTGAAATATCTTCCATTTTTTTTCTATACACGTCTTTTTTTCGGGGGTCTACAGCCATTATGTGGCATAGGAGTTACATCCCGTACGAAAGTTAATAGTATACCACTTCTGCGAATAGCTCGTAATGCTGCGTCTCTTCCGAGACCGGGACCTTTAATCATGACTTCTGCTCGTTGCATACCTTGATCTACTACTGCACGAATAGCATTTGCCGCTGCGGTTTGAGCAGCAAATGGTGTCCCTCTTCTTGTACCTCGGAAGCCACAAGTACCGGCAGAGGACCAAGAAACCACTCGCCCCCGTACATCTGTAACAGTCACAATGGTATTATTGAAACTTGCTTGAATATGAATAACCCCCTTTGGTATTTTACGTGTACTCTTACGTGAACCAATACGTCCACGTGAACCCTTTTTCGGTATAGCTTTTGCCATATTTTATCATCTCATAAATTTGAGTCAGAGATATATGGATATATCCATTTCATGTCAAAACAGATCCCCTATTTGTATATCAGGTCTTTAATGAGCCTTATTATCCTTGTCTTTGTTTATGTCTTGGGTTCGAACAAATTACTATAATTCGTCCCCTACGACGTATTAGTCGACACTTTTCACAAATTTTACGAACGGAAGCTCTTATTTTCATATTTGCCACTCCTTACTTTAATTTTGAATCTACTTCTTGGAAGAAAATAAGTTTCTTGAAATTTTCAATTTTTAATGGTATTCCTACGAAATAAATAGGGAAACACCTAATCTTTCGAATCTTTGTTGCGGAGTCGATAAATTATACGACCTCTGGTTGAATCATACCGACTTACTTCAATTTTGACTCTATCGCCTGGCAGTATCCGTATAAAACTACGTCGGATCTTTCCTGAAACATGACCTAGAATTGTATCTTCATTATCTAAACGAACCCGGAACATACCGTTGGGAAGCGATTCAGTAATTAAACCTTCATGAATCCATTTTTGTTCTTTCATTCCAGGCAAAACCCCCTTGAAGTATTAACTAGTGGAGGAAGAACCCTATTAGACAACCCAGCACTTCTCTTTTCTTTTTCACAAATAAGAAGTTTCATATTCAATTCGGATATTAGAAAGATTACCATATATAACACAAAATTTCTCCGCCTATTCTTTCTAGTCGAGCCTCTCGGTCTGTCATTATACCCCGAGATGTAGAAAGAATTACAACACCCATCCCACCTAAAATTCTAGGAATTCTTTGATAGTTAGAATAGATTCGTAGACCCGGCCGACTGATCCGTTTTAAATTTAAAAGATTTCTATAAGTGCTTTTCCTATTCCTTCTATGTCGTAGGGTTAAAACCAAAAAATATTTGTTGTTTTCTCGATGTTTTCTCACGTTTTCGATAAAACCCTCTCGTAAAAGTATTTTCACAATACTTTCGCTGATATTAGTAGATGCTACTCGAACCACGCTTTTTCTATACATATCGGCATTTCGTATAGAGGTTATTATGTCAGCAATAGTATCACTACCCATGATTAATTAAAATTATTGGTGCCTCCAAATTTGGATATAATCAACATGTTTTTTCTTTTTTTTTTTTTTTACTTATTTGTTTATGAATATTAATTTTAAAAGGTATATACGTGAGACAAAATCTACTAAATGAATCTTAATCTATTTCTTTTAAATACCCTACTATAACCATATCGTGGTCTCATTTTATAATACCTCGGGAGCTAATGAAACTATTTTAGTAAAATTGAACTGTCTCAATTCTCGGGCAATCGCACCAAAAACTCGAGTTCCTTTTGGATTTCTTTCTTGATCAATCACAACTGCAGCATTGTCATCATATCGTATTATCATACCGTTGTCACGTTTAAGTTCTTTACAAGTACGTACAATTACAGCTCTGACCACTTCTGATCTTTGTAGAGGCATGTTTGGAACTGCGTCTTTGATCACAGCAACAATAACGTCACCAATACGAGCATATCGACGATTGCTAGCTCCTATTATTCGAATACACATCAATTCTCGAGCCCCGCTGTTATCTGCTACATTCAAATGGGTCTGAGGTTGAATCATATCATTTTTTTTTTTTTTTTCTGTTTTTACAATACAAAGGTCAAAGAAAAAAAGAAATATTATTTGTCCAAAAAAAGAAACCTGCATCCACTATTTTTAATTAGGGCCTATTTCTTTTTTAGCCCGAAATTATAAATTGAGCTCGTATAGGCATTTTGGACGCTGCTATTGAAATAGCCCTTCGGGCTATATTTTCTGTTACTCCACCCATTTCATAAAGAATTCGACCAGGCTTAACAACAGCTACCCAATATTCGGGAGAGCCTTTACCTGAACCCATACGTGTTTCTGCGGGTCTTACTGTAACTGGTTTATCTGGAAATATACGAACCCATATTTTTCCACCGCGACGTGCATTTCGTGTCATTGCTCGTCGACCTGCTTCTATTTGCCTAGATGTGATCCAAGCGGGTTCAAGTGCCTGAAGAGCGTATTTACCAAAACAAATAGTATTACCTCGATAAGATATTCCCTTCATTCTTCCTCTATGTTGTTTACGGAATCTGGTTCTTTTGGGGTTATAGTTGATGGTTTGTTTTGAATTCCATCTCTACTACAGAACTGGACGTGAGAGTTTCTTCTCATCCAGCTCCTCGCGAATAAAAATCAATTCAAATTAAAGATTTAGAATTCAATTCAGATATAATATAATTTGAATTAAGATATACATGTATTTAATAAGTAATCCGCTGACTCATGGATTTCATTTAATCTAGATCAAATCTATTATTAATTTTTATATCTTGTTTGTATAGTATAGATAATAGATAACTAAATATATTAAATAACTTTTTTTTCTTATATTTTAGATTTAGAATGTTAAAAGGAATCTTTCTTTTGTTTTACTCTTTATCGTATTGGATTGACCCTAAATTTAGCAATCCAAAAAAATAAAGTTTTCGCGGGCGAATATTTACTCTTTCAATTTCTATTTCAGTTCTATCATTAGTTCATAACTTTTCCGAATAGATTAATTGGTTTCTGGTCGGTTCCGCCATCCCGATCAATGAATCGTTCGAATTCATTTTCACTAGAATCTTTTGAATTCACAGGTTCCATCGTTCCCATCCCTTCTTACTTAATGGTTAGGTCTGAATTCTACAATGGAGCTATTAGTTCTTGAGTCAATATTCTTAGTCTTTATTGGCTCGAAGCTCTTTATTTTTTGTTCGATGAGCAGATCCTTTTAATGATGAATCCTTATTGATGCTTTATTACACAGATTTTTTATGAGATGACTCATAGACCTTACATATTGGAATTTTATATCATCCATATTCTTTTTCTTTCTTTCTTTCATCCTTCCATTTATCCATACCCTTTCTTTTTTATTTCTATTGACAACTTAGAAGCAGATTTTTTAATGAAAAAGTATTTCAGTTGCTACAACAATATGAACAATATATCATATCTTGACTGGTTCTTTGGATCCAGATAATACGAAGGAATGAGTTGGTTATTACTTCTATAGTTATTTGTTTATACTATGGGGCTGGTTACTAACCCTCAAAAAACCAACGAGTCACACACTAAGCATAGCAATTTTATCAAAAGATTAATTTAATTTTTATTAAACCCTATAGAATTATAATTGTTTGTTCATTTTTTTATTGAAGAGAAAATAAAAATAAGAAATAAATTTCTCTTTTTGTTCCATCGCCGGATAGAATGCAAAGGGAAATAAAGGTTTATTTTATTATTCCCCGTCTATAAATATCCAAATTTTGATGCCTAATACCCCATAGATAGTTCGAACTGTATAGGAACAATAATCAATTTTAGCTCGAATGGTTTGTAGTGGAACCCTACCCTCTCTGATCCATTCAACACGCGCAATTTCTTTTCCGTCGATACGTCCTGCAATTTGCACTTGAATTCCTTTTGTATCTGCTTGTTCAGTTAATTCTATAGCCTTTTTCATTGCTTTGCGAAAAGAAACTCTATTTTTTAATTGGCCGGCTATAAATTCTGCAAGAATATTAGGGTTTCCGTAAGGCTTTTCAATTCGTGTGATAGCAATGTTAAGTTTTCTATTTACAGAATTAAATTCTTTTTGTAAATTCATCTGTAATTCTTCGATTCCTCGGGGTCGACTTTCAATTAATATTTTTGGAAATCCCATATAGATTATGATTTGGATCAGATCGATTCTTTTTTGAATCTCTATACGCGCAATTCCCTCAACGCCAGAGGATGTTTTCATATTTTTTTGTACATAATTCTTGATATAATTTCTTATTTTTTGATCTTCTTGCAGACCCTCAGAATAATTTTTTGGTTGTGCGAACCAAAGGGAATGATGACCTTGGGTTGTACCAAGTCTGAAACCAATTGGATTTATTTTTTGTCCCATGTTCCCCCATTACTATTACTATACATATCATAATACGACATAGTTGTATCCTTTTTTTTCCATTTTGGTTTTTGTGACCACTTAATAGAGTCGGTATCTATATATCCACCTAAGGATATATCTTTCATTACAATAGTTATATGGCAGGTAGGTTTTTGTATGGCAAAACTACGCCCTCGAGCTCGAGGTTTTAATCTCTTCACGATAGTACCTTCATTTACTTCGGTTTTACTAATGACTAAATTTGCTTCATTCGAACCCATATTGAAACTAGCATTTGCTGCTGCAGAATAAACTAATTTGAAAATGGGATAACATGCTCGATAAGGCATGAGTTCTAATATCATAAGTGTTTCTTCGTAGGAACGCCCACGAATTTGATCAATTACTCTTCGCGCTTTGTGAGCAGACATAGATATATGTTGACCTAAAGCGTATACTTCTGT